GTCCGAAGAAAGGATTCATCGAAATAATGAGTCACCCATTCCATTGATATGGGCACATCTGAGATCAACAAATGCTCGGGAGTTCCTCTATTCAATCTTTTTCCTTCTTCTTGTTGCTGGATATCTCGTTCGTATACATCTTCTCTTTGTTTCCCGAGCCTCTAGTGAGTTACAGACAGAGTTAGAAAAGATAAAATCTTTGATGATTCCATCATACATGATGGAATTTCGAAAACTTCTGGATAGGTATCCTACATCTGAACTGAATTCTTTCTGGTTAAAGAATCTCTTTCTAGTTGTTCTGGAACAATTAGGAGATTCTCTGGAAGAAATACGGGGTTCTGCTTCTGGTGGCAACATGCTATTGGGTGGTGGTCCCGCTTATGGGGTCAAATCAATACGTTCTAAGAATCAATATTGGAAGATCAATCTCATCGATCTTGTAAGTATCATACCAAATCCCATCAATCGAATCCTTTTTTCGAGAAATACGAGACATCTAAGTCGTACAAGTAAAGAGATCTATTCATTGATAAGAAAAAGAAAAAACGTGAACGGTGATTGGATTGATGAGAAAATAGAATTCTGGGTCGCGAACAGTGATTCGATTGATGATGAAGAAAGAGAATTCTTGGTTCAGTTCTCCACCTTAACGACAGAAAAAAGGATTGATCAAATTCTATTGAATCTGACTCATAGTGATCATTTATCAAAGAATGACTCTGGTTATCAAATGATTGAACAACCGGGATCAATTTCCTTACGATACTTAGTTGACATTCATAAAAAGGATCTATTGAATTATGAGTTCAATAGATCCTGTTTAGCAGAAAGACGGATATTCCTTGCTCATTATCAGACAATCGCTTATTCACAAACCTCGTGCGGGGCTAATAGTTTTGATTCCCCATCTCCTCATGGAAAACCCTTTTCGCTCCGCTTAGCCCTATCCCCTTCTAGAGGTATTTTAGTGATAGGTTCTATAGGAACTGGACGATCCTGTTTGGTCAAATACCTAGCGACAAACTCCTATGTTCCTTTCATTACGGTATTTCCGAACAAGTTCCTGGATGACAAGCCTAAAGGTTATCCTATTGATGATAGTGACGATATTGATGATAGTGAGGATTACCTTGATATTGATACGGAGCTGCTAACTATGTATATGACGTATATGACGCCAAAAAGAGACCTATTTGATATCACCCTTCAATTCGAATTAGCAAAAGCAATGTCTCCTTGCATAATATGGATTCCAAACATTCATGATCTGCATGTGAATGAGTCGAATTACTTATCCCTCGGTCTATTAGAGAACTATCTCTCCAGGGATTGTGAAAGATGTTCCACTGGAAAGATTCTTGTTATTGCTTCGACTCATATTCCCCAAAAAGTGGATCCCGCTCTAATAGCTCCGAAGAAATTCAATACATGCATTAAGATACGAAGGCTTCTTCTTCCACAACAACGAAAGCACTTTTTCATTCTTTCATATACTAGGGGATTTCACTTGGAAAAGAGGATGTTCCATACTAACGGATTCGGGTCCATAACCATGGGTTCCAATGCGCGAGATCTTGTAGCACTTATCAACGAGGCCCTATCAATTAGTATTACACAGAAGAAATCCATTATAGAAACTAATACAATTAGATCAGCTCTTCATAGAAAAACTTGGGATTTTCGATCCCAGATAAGATCGGTTCAGGATCATGGGATCCTTTTCTATCAGATAGGAAGGGCTGTTGCACAAAATGTACTTCTAAGTAATTGCCCCATAGATCCTATATCTATCTATATGAAGAAGAAATCATGTAAGGGAGAGGATTCTTATTTGTACAAATGGTACTTCGAACTTGGAACGAGCATGAAGAAATTCACGATACTTCTTTATCTTTTGAGTTGTTCTGCCGGATCGGTCGCTCAAGATCTTTGGTCTTCATCCAGACCCAATGAAAAGAATTGGATCACTTCTTATGGATTCGTTGAGAATGATTCTGATCTAGTTCATGGCCTATTACTATTATTACTATTAGAAGTATTAGAAGTAGAAGGCGCTCTGGCTCTGGCGGGATCCTCACGGACAGAAAAAGATTGCAGTCAGTTTGATAAGAATCGAGTGACATTACTTCTTCGGTCCGAACCAAGGAATCAGTTAGATATGATGCAAAAGGGATCTTGTTCTATCGTTGATCAGAGATTTCTATATGAAAAATACGAATCGGAGTTTGAAGAAGGGGCCCTCGATCCGCAACAGATAGAGGAGGATTTCTTCAATCACATAGTTTGGGCTCCTAGAATATGGCGCCCTTGTGGCAATCTATTTGATTGTATCGAAAGGCCCACTGAATTGGGATTTCCCTATTGGACTGGGTCATTTCGGGGCAAACGGATCATTTCTCATAAAGAGGATGAGCTTCAAGAGAATGATTCGGAGTTCTTGCAGAGTGGAACCATGCAGTACCAGACACGAGATAGATCTTCCAAAGAACAAGGCTTT